AACAACCCATATATATTCGAACTCCCTTTACTTGTAGGAGTACATCTTGGATCTGTCAATTTTGTTATGGCCGGAGTCCTACTCACGGTGACCTGGTCGAATTGGGAGAAGCTGTGGGTATTATTGCAGGTCAATCTATTGGAGAACCCGGCACCCAATTAACATTAAGAACCTTTCATACTGGCGGAGTATTCACAGGGGGTACTGCAGAACATGTACGAGCCCCTTCTACTGGAAAAATAAAATTCAATGAGGATTTGGTTCATCCGACACGTACACGTCACGGGCATCCTGCTTTTCTATGTTCTATAGACTTGTATGTAACTATTGAAAGTGAGGATATTCTACATAATGTGAATATTCCACCCAAAAGTTTTCTTTTAGTTCAAAATGATCAATATGTAGAATCAGAACAAGTGATTGCTGAGATTCGCGCAGGAACATCCACTTTGAATTTTAAAGAGAAGGTTCGAAAACATATTTATTCTGATTCAGAGGGAGAAATGCACTGGAATACCGACGTGTATCATGCACCTGAATTTACATATGGAAATGTTCACCTCTTACCAAAAACAAGTCATTTATGGATATTATTAGGAGAGCCGCACAGATCTGATCTAGTCTCCCTTTCGATCCACAAGGATCAAGATCAAACGAACGCTCGTTCTTTTTCTGTCAAGAAAAGATCTATTTCTAACCTTTCAGTAACTAATGATCAAGTGAGACACAAATTCTTTAGTTCGGATTTTTTTGGTAAAAAAGAACAAAAACGCCCCGATTATTCAGAACTTAATCGAATTGTTCGTTGTAATCTCAGATATCCGACCATTCTATACGCCGATTATGATTTATTGGCAAAGAGACGAAGAAAAAGATTCATTATTCCACTCCAATCAATTCAAGAACGCGAGAACGAACTAATGCCCCTTTCGGGTATCTCGATCGAAATACCCATAAATGGTATTTTTCTTAGAAATAGTATTCTTGCTTTTTTCGACGATCCTCGATACAGAAGAAAGAGTTCGGGAATTACTAAATACGGCACTATAGAAGTCTATCCAATCGCCAAAAAAGAGGATTTGATTGAGTATCGAGGGGTCAAGGAATTTAGGCCAAAATACCAAATAAAAGTGGATCGGTTCTTTTTCATTCCCGAGGAAGTGCATATCTTACCTGGATCTTCTTCCATAATGGTACGGAACAATAGTATTATTGGGATAGATACACAAATAGCTTTAACTACAAGAAGCCGAGTAGGCGGATTGGTTCGAGTGGAGATAAAAAAAAAAAGAATTGAACTAAAAATATTTTCTGGAGATATCCATTTTCCTGGAGAGACAGATAAGATATCTCGACATAGTGGTGTCTTGATACCACCAGGAACGGGAAAAACAAATTCGAAAGAATACAAAAAAAGTAAAAACTGGATCTATGTCCAACGGATCACATCTACCAAGAAAAAGTATTTTGTTTTGGTTCGACCTGTAGTCACATATGAAATAACAGACGGTATAAATTTAGTAAGACTTTTCCCCCCGGATCTGTTGCAGGAAATGGATAATGTGCAACTTCGAGTTGTCAATTATATCCTTTATGGAAATGGCAAACCAATTCGGGAAATTTATGACAAAAGTATTCAATTAGTTAGGACTTGTTTAGTATTAAATTGTACCCAAGACAAAAAAAGTTCTTATATCGAAGAGACCCGTACTTCCTTTGTTGAAATAAGGCTAAATGGTTTGATTCGAGATTTTATAAAAATCGATTTAGTGAAATCCCCTATTTCGTATACCGCAAAAAGGAATGATCCTTCGGGTTCAGGATTTATCTCTGAGAATGGATCAGATTGCAACAATATCAATCCGTTTTCTTCCAGTTTTTTCTACTATTCCAACGCAAGGATTAAAGAATCCCTTAATCAAAACCAAGGAACTATTCATACATTGTTGAATAGAAATAAGGAATACCAATCTTTGATAATTTTGTCATCCTCCAATTGTTTTCGAATGGGCCCATTCAACGATGTAAAATATCACAATGTGATAAAAGAATCAATTAAAAAAGATCCCCCAATTCCAATTAGGAATTTCTTAGGCCCTTTAGGAACAGCCCTTCAAACCGTGAATTTTTATTCATTTTCCTATTTAATAACTTATAATCAGATCTTGGTAACTAACTATTTGCAACTTGACAACTTAAAACAGACCTTTGAAGTACTTAAATATTTTTTAATGGATGAAATTGGTCAAATTTATAATTCTGATTCATGCAGTAACATTATTTTAAATCCATTCAATTTAAATTGGTATTTTCTTCAGCACAATTATTGTGAAGAGGCGTCTACAATAATGAGTCTTGGGCAGTTTATTTGTGAAAATGTATGTATAGCCAAAAACGGACCACACCTCAAATCGGGTCAAGTTCTAATTGTTAAAAAGGATTCTGTAGTAATACGATCCGCTAAGCCTTATTTAGCCACCCCAGGAGCAACGGTTCATGG